TTCCAATGCTACGCCTTGAACCACTCGGCCATCTCTCCTACATAATGATGCCCAGAAACAGGGTGAATAGTGAGTCATTCATATTCCATTTGGGTAGGTGCATACAATCAATTCGAACTATAAAAATAGAAAGAAATAGAAAGAAATTTTCTCAAAAAAACCTCCTTGGAGGCCATAGTATAAACCAAATTTTATTAATGAGTCCATTTTTACGTTATTTCGTACTGTATTGTACAATTCCTTTGTTTGTGGGATTATTTTCTCACGCGATAAATAATATGAAATTATAGAATGGATTTCTACCTATGCCTAGATCTCGGATAAATGAAAATTTTATTGATAAGACCTTTTCAATTGTAGCCAATATCTTATTACGAATAATTCCGACAACTTCAGGAGAAAAAGAGGCATTCACTTATTACAGAGATGGTGCGATTTGATTTTTTTTTTACCGATCTCGGTCTTAGCAGAAAGACACATTCTTCGGAGAGAAATAAAAAAATTGAAAAAAAAACCTACGCTTGCTGAAGGTGAAGTTAGGTAAATAAAACGATTAATTCCTTCTGTCGTGTATCCCCGATTAATGCAGCCTCGTATGCTTCCATTTTTGGTTTATAGTATTAAGCGAAAGGTTATACCTATACCTATGGGGTTAGGTCAACCCTACTCCACTAGTACCAATAGGCGGCATGGAGGAAGAAGCACTACGCTTAGGAATCAACAACACGAAAACTTTGTAAAAAAGAAAAAAAAAATATCCTTCCTTTCTTATCAGGATCGGGACTAACAAGAATGGTTGGACAACAAACATCCATCTCGTTCGTATTTTGGATACCTGTATAACCATCGAAGACTGTTGAAGTGACTAATTCCGAGAAATTAAGCGGCGTTGAGGACAAAGAAATTGTTTGAGTTACTGTTTTTTTTATCCAGTACCAAGATACTTGATGTTAAGAAAAGATCTTTTACAGGAAGGTTGGCTAGAGATTTCTTGTAAAAACACTAGCCCTGCTCAGTTGATAATGAGAATACTGCAATCTTTTTTGATTCTATGTATTTTTATCATTATACACATAAAGGAGGAGCCGTATGAGATGAAAATCTCACGTACGGTTCTGGAACGGAGATTCTTTGAACCGAATGACGACCGTAACGGATGTCGGCTCAATCTGAAGGAAATTATGCGGAAGCTTTACAGAATTATTATGAGGCTATGCGACTGGAAATCGATCCCTATGATCGAAGTTATATACTTTATAATATAGGCCTTATCCACACAAGTAACGGAGAACATACGAAAGCTTTGGAATATTATTTTAGGGCACTCGAACGAAATCCGTTCTTACCCCAAGCTTTTAATAATATGGCCGTGATCTGTCATTACGTGCGACTATCTCCACTATAGAAAGAAAAAAGAAAAGAACGATACGCTAATACTAATAATATAATAAATACTAGTAATATAATAAATACTAGAAAAAAATAGGCTTTCTACATATATATCGTCCAAAACAACGATTTTTATCAGCTGTAGCAAAGAAAGAAACTTCATAGAAGTCGAAATATGAAGAAATAGATATGCCTAGATACTTTTTTTCTATGGATAAAAGATCTAATTGATAGAGGAAGTAGAAGCACCGTAAGGATCAATTAACGAGGTTTTGGGCCAATCCAATAAGAACTGCTTCTTTATATCATGATAGAAAAGTTAGGAATCCACTTATGTAATAAAGTAGATCCCCTAAGGTTTTGAGCAGCGGTGTAGTATCAGATCCCAAAGATAGTAAGTCTTTTCTTTCTTATGAAGAAAAGTCTTTCTCAAAGATTCTATAGAAATTGATATATCATATATGAAAGTATATGATATATGAAATCGAGATAGTTACCTTTCAGAAAATTAGAATGAGAGTGTTAATGTCGATGCTTTATTCTTCTGAAGGTAGGAGAAAAGATAAAACTATAAAAAAAGGATGAAATTCTTTATTAATCAAAATTCAAGTTTGAAACTCATGTAATTAACCTCTTTTTTTTTTTTGGTTAACTCCATAAAAAATGGAACACTAAAAGAATTGACTGCTGAGCCGTATGAGTCGGGAAACTCTCAAGTACGGTTCTAAGGGAAGGAATTTACTCACCTATTCCGACCGCGGAGAACAGGCCATTCGACAGGGAGATTCTGAAATTGCGGAGTCTTGGTTTGATCAAGCCGCTGAATATTGGAAACAAGCTATAGCCCTTACCCCCGGTAATTATATTGAAGCACAGAATTGGTTGAAGATCACAGGGCGTTTTGAATAAGAACACTCTATTTATTATTTTCTTTTTTTTTTGAATTCGATTTTCTTATTTTATTTTTATCTTATTTTTTTTTTATTATATTATCTATTATTTTATTTTTATATATATCTTTATTTTTTTTTTCTATTCTATATTCTCTATATAAATATAATTATTCTCTATATAATTCTATATATTCATTATATAGTCTATAGAATTATAT